TATAAATTTAGCAACACTCTTCCCACAAGATCTCTTTCGGGAAAAGAATAATATTCAACTTCGAGTTGTCAACTATATCCTTTATGGAAATGGCAACCCAACTCGAGGAATTTCTGACACAAGTATTCAATTGGTTCGAACTTGTTTAGTCTTGAATTGGGACCAAGACAACAAAAAATCTTCCCTCGAGGAGGCCCGCGCTTTCTTTGTTGCAGTAAGTACAAAGGGTTTGATTCGAGATTTCATAAGAATTGGCTTAGTAAAATCCCATATTTCATATATAAGAAAAAGAACTAATCCGCCAGATTCGGGATTGATCTCTGCAGATCACATGAATCCGTTTTATTCCATTTCTCCCAAGGCCGGCATTCAACAATCACTTAGCCAAAATAACGGAACTATTCGTATGTTCTTAAATAGAAATAAGGAATCTCAATTTTTGTTAATTTTATCATCATCTAATTGTTTTAGAATGGGTCCATTTAATCATGTAAAATATCACAATGTGATAAACCAATCAATAAAAAAAAATCCTCTAATTACAATTCAAAAAGCGTCTGGCCCCTTAGGAACAACCATTCAAATTTCGAATTTTTATTCATTTTTTCCTTTACTAACTTATAATAAGATGTCTGTAATTAAATATTTGCAACTTGACAACTTAAAACAAATTTTAAAAGTAATTAACTCTTATTTAATTGATGAAAATGGAAGAATTTGTAATCGAGATCCATACAGTAACGTCGTTTTGAATCCATTCAAATTGAATTGGTATTTTCTTCATCAAAATTATCATCATAATTATTGTGAGGAAATTTCCACAATAATCAGTCTTGGACAATTTTTTTGTGAAAATTTATGTATAGCCAAAAAAGGACCACACCTAAAATCGGGTCAAGTTTTAATTGTTCAAATGGATTCTGTAGTACTAAGATGCGCAAAGCCCTATTTGGCTACTCCGGGAGCAAAAGTTCATGGGCATTACGGAGAAATTCTTTACGAAGGGGATACATTAGTTACATTTATATATGAAAAATCTAGATCCGGGGATATAACACAAGGTCTTCCAAAAGTAGAACAAGTGTTAGAAGTCCGCTCGATCGATTCAATATCGATGAACTTAGAAAAGCGCATTAAAGGTTGGAATAAGTATATAACAAGAATTCTTGGAATTCCCTGGGGATTCTTGGTTGGCGCTGAGCTAACTATAGTGCAAAGTCGTATTTCTTTGGTTAATAAGATTCAAAAGGTTTATCGATCCCAGGGGGTGCAGATTCATAATAGGCATATCGAAATTATTGTACGCCAAATAACATCAAAAGTTTTGGTTTCAGAAGAGGGAATGTCTAATGTTTTTTTACCTGGAGAACTTATTGGATTATTACGAGCAGAGCGAACGGGGCGTGCTTTAGAAGAAGCAATCTGTTATCGAGCCATTTTATTAGGAATAACTCGAGCATCCTTGAATACTCAAAGTTTTATATCCGAAGCAAGTTTTCAAGAAACTGCTCGAGTTTTAGCAAAAGCTGCTCTTCGGGGTCGTATCGATTGGTTGAAAGGCCTGAAAGAAAATGTTGTTCTAGGGGGGGGGATCCCCGCCGGGACCGGATTCAATAAAGGATTGGTGCATTGTTCACGGCAACATACCAACATTCTTTTGGAAAAAAAAACAAAGAATTTATGTTTATTCGAGGAAGATATGAGAGATATTTTATTCTACCACAGGGAATTTTTTGACTCTTCTATTTCAAAATTGGAACGATCCTTTCTAGGATTTAATTATTCTTAATAACGGATTCCTATTTTGAATTTTTTTTTGTTTGCTGTAGTCATTTGCTTTGGTAATTTGTTACCACTAATAAAGATAATAATGAATACAAAGTAATCGCTTGGCTCATTCTGAAATGGCCATCCCCGGTACAAGAGAAGGTTCCATCGGAACAATTTTTTATTTTAATTTGGGGTACCCCCTTTTTTAAGTGTGAAAAGAAATGACAAAAAGATATTGGAACATCGATTTGGAAGAGATGATGAGAGCAGGAGTTCATTTTGGACATGGTACTAGGAAATGGAATCCTAGAATGGCACCTTATATTTCTGCAAAGCGTAAAGGTATTCATATTATAAATCTGACTAGAACTGCTCGTTTTTTATCAGAAGCTTGTGATTTAGTTTTTGATGCAGCAAGTAGGGGAAAACAATTCTTAATTGTTGGGACAAAAAATAAAGCAGCTGATTTGGTGTCGCGGGCTGCAATAAGGGCTCGGTGTCATTATGTTAATAAAAAATGGCTCGGCGGCATGTTAACAAATTGGTCCACTACAGAAAAAAGACTTCATAAGTTTAGGGACTTGAGAACCGAACAAAAGACAGAGGGACTCAATCGTCTTCCGAAAAGGGATGCAGCTGTGTTGAAGAGACAATTCTCTCATTTGGAAACATATCTAGGCGGGATTAAATATATGACGGGATTGCCTGATATTGTAATCATCATCGATCAGCAAGAAGAATATACGGCTCTTCGAGAATGTATCACTTTGGGAATTCCAACCATTTCTTTAATCGATACAAATTGTAATCCCGACCTCGCGGATATTTCTATTCCAGCAAATGATGATGCTATAGCTTCAATTCGATTCATTCTTAACAAATTAGTATTCGCAATTTGTGAGGGTCGTTCTAGCTATATACAAAATTCTTGATTAATAATAAGATAAATAAATCAATTTTTTTTGGAGGGAGGGGCTCCTTGTATTTCGATTTAAAAAATCGCTTACTACTCCTGAATCGTACAAAAGAGAAAAAGATAAAAAAAAAGGGGGATATTGTGTGATTAGTTTAGTTGGTATCCAAAACTGAAATATACAATTCAAGTAAATAAGTCAAAAAAGAAAAAAAGAGATCTTGAATCAAAATAATTAAAAGTTATTATTTCTGTCAGAGGGCAATATGAATGTTCTATCATGTTCCATCAACACACTAATAAAAGAAGGGTTATATGAGATATCGGGTGTAGAAGTAGGCCAACATTTCTATTGGCAAATAGGGGGTTTCCAAGTCCATGCCCAAGTCCTTATTACTTCTTGGGTTGTAATTGCTATCTTATTAGGTTCTGCAGTTCTAGTGGTTCGCAATCCACAAACCATTCCAACTGACGGCCAAAATTTCTTTGAATTTGTCCTTGAATTCATTCGAGACGTGAGTAAAACCCAGATTGGAGAAGAATATGGTCCATGGGTTCCCTTTATTGGAACCCTTTTTTTATTTATTTTTGTTTCGAACTGGTCAGGAGCCCTTTTACCGTGGAAAATTATCCAGTTACCCCAAGGGGAGTTAGCAGCACCAACAAATGATATAAATACGACTGTTGCTTTAGCTTTACTCACATCAGTAGCCTATTTTTATGCGGGTCTTAGCAAAAAAGGATTAGGGTATTTCAGTAAATACATTCAACCAACTCCAATTCTTTTACCCATTAACATCTTAGAAGATTTTACAAAACCCCTATCACTTAGTTTTCGACTTTTCGGAAATATATTAGCCGATGAATTAGTAGTTGTTGTTCTTGTTTCTTTAGTACCCTTAGTGGTTCCTATACCCGTCATGTTCCTTGGATTATTTACAAGCGGGATTCAAGCTCTAATTTTTGCAACTTTAGCTGCGGCTTATATAGGTGAATCTATGGAGGGTCATCATTGACTATTTTTTCAAATAGTCTTTTTTAGGTTAGCCCAATTATAATTATAGAATAGTTGGTTTACATTGTGTAAGAAAGACTTGTATATGTGATATTTGATATTGACTAGGTATATATGAGCTAAAGATCTAGCTAATCTGTCCCACTACTCTTGTGAATTTCGATTTAGATAGGGATTCAATTAGAAGTTCTTCCTTTTTATCTGTGAATTGGATGAAAAAAACTATAAAAAAAAGAACCAAGGATTCAAGGAATGGTTCACAAAAAAGAAATGGCATAAAAAAAGTTGTATAGATATATATTATGAATTTACAAAAATTTCGTGGATAGGAACTCATATTCATATTAAAGTAATTCGTATGGTTCAATAATTTGATTATTTCAATTCAAGTTTTTGGTTATTTTGGCTGGATGAATCTTAGCGATGGCTTAATTATAATTAAGTCCTAAGTCATTGGATTATTGTATCATTAACTATTTCTTTATTTTGGTGTGAGGAACTTATCATGAATCCACTGATTTCTGCTGCTTCGGTTATTGCTGCTGGGTTGGCTGTTGGGCTTGCTTCTATTGGACCTGGAGTTGGTCAAGGTACAGCTGCGGGTCAAGCTGTCGAAGGTATCGCGAGACAGCCTGAGGCGGAAGGCAAAATACGAGGTACTTTATTGCTTAGTTTGGCTTTTATGGAAGCTTTAACAATTTATGGCCTGGTTGTAGCATTAGCGCTTTTATTTGCGAATCCTTTTGTTTAATCCTATAAATCTGAAAATTATGGATTTTTTTTTTCGTAGTTTTTTGAATTCTATCAAGATTTAACTCCTACAATTATTCATTGAGACAACAATCCTCGGGAAGGACTAATTTGAGGATGGGGAATTAGCACATCGATTCGCTTTCTTCCTTCCCCTTATTATTTTAGTTTAATGGAAACTTTGTTTTAAGGAGTGTTGCAAAAAAGGGGAGGTTTAGGTTTTTTGAAATTGACATCCAACTGGGTCTCAAATTCTAGCTTAATTCTAATAAGTCTCATTATTACTATTGAAAATTCAAAATTTTTGAAAATACATTTGTAAATAGAATAGGGTTTTTATTCTGTTTACCAATACCCAAATAGGTAAATTCAATTATTAACTTCAATTTTCTTTTTATTTTCAATAAAAAGAATAAAAAAACGACAGAGTTCTTTTTTTATAGTTTAGCTAGAAGAGGAGATTATATGAAAAATGTAACCGATTCTTTCGTTTACTTGGGTCACTGGCCATCCGCCGGGAGTTTCGGGTTTAATACCGATATTTTAGCAACA